TAGGATCGCCTTTAGTGGAGTTATTACGTGGAAGTGCTAGTGTGGGCCAATCCACTTTGACTCGTTTTTATAGTTTACATACCTTTGTACTGCCTCTGCTTACTGCCGTATTTATGTTAATGCACTTTCCAATGATACGTAAGCAAGGTATTTCGGGTCCTTTATAGGGAAGCCATATCATAGAGAAAGATAATTCTAATTTTCATATATCATATCGGGTAGGTTGTGGTATTTCATTGCTACAAACATGGGTTATTGTAAAATAAGACATGTCATTTGGATACTTTTCTTCAACTCCGAAGTATTTTGATACAAATAGTTGAAGTTCATTTTATGAAAGAAAATAAGGCGGATTATGGGAGTGTGTGACTTGAATTATTGATTTGGCCATGCAGATAAAGAATTGGATCTGCCACATTAGAATTCACAACCAAAGGTGTCTCCGCATCCAATCAACACGTAAGTCCCCTATCTAGGAAGGATAGGCTGGTTCACTTGAGGAGAATATTTTCTATGATCATACCCCAACCATGTCATCCATGAACAGGCTCCGTAAGATCCCATAGAGTAGAAATAGAATAAGTCATGTGACATGATCCAATTCTCTATTTATTACACTTACTTTTTTTATTATAGTATGGAAATGCATTCATTTTCTTTGCATCGATTGTGATCCGCAATACTATCGGAGTAAAAGAAGGTATCTAAAGAAGAACGTAGGCTAGACTTTTTGATTTTTTATTAGTAACAAGTAAATACTTTGTTTGGACGTAAGAAACTTGCGATATTGAGGGGATAAACACCAACTAATCAAGAGACATGAGACAATCCACAAAGCAATTGATCATGATCAAATTTGCAAGCCAACTTGGATATTGAGCATTTACCCATAAGAATAAGATTCTTTTCAATAAAATAAGTAGTTGTAGGTGCAACTTCGGAAAAGAGAATCTGATAAAGCTTTTCTTACCTAGAGTCATTGAGTCATTATATACCTTATTCTATTATGGATCTTCCACGGTCTTTTTTCTTTCATTCTTGCTCGAGCCGGATGATGAAAAATTCTCATGTCCGGTTCCTTTGGGGGATGGATCCTAAAGAATTCACCTATCCCAATAACAAAGAAACCTGACTTAAATGATCCTGTATTAAGAGCAAAATTAGCTAAAGGGATGGGACATAATTATTACGGGGAACCCGCCTGGCCCAACGATCTTTTATATATTTTTCCAGTAGTAATTCTAGGTACTATTGCATGTAATGTAGGTTTAGCGGTTCTCGAGCCGTCAATGATTGGTGAACCGGCGGATCCGTTTGCAACTCCTCTGGAAATATTACCCGAGTGGTACTTCTTTCCCGTCTTTCAAATACTCCGTACAGTACCCAATAAGTTATTGGGCGTTCTCTTAATGGTTTCTGTGCCAACGGGCTTATTGACAGTACCCTTTCTAGAGAATGTCAATAAATTCCAAAATCCATTTCGTCGCCCAGTAGCTACGACCGTTTTTTTAATCGGTACTGCAGTAGCTCTTTGGTTAGGTATTGGAGCAACATTACCCATTGAAAAATCCTTAACTTTAGGTCTTTTTTAGGGATTTTTCAGGTTGATTCATTCAACCGTGAAGTACCGTGCATAGGTATCTAGGAAATAGTTACTTCCAAGTGAATCTTCCCTAGATACCTAAAATCCATTTTATTATGATCCATTTCGCGAAAATATAGATTGTGCCAAAGATGCAAAATTGTTTTCTTTTTTCTTTTTATTCTAACTCGAAAAAGAAGAAGAGGAAAAAATTGCAATGGATTTAAAACGAGAACTTATTCTTAGGTAAATCGATTGGGAGATGCTTCTCTAGAGTGTCCCATATCTGTTTTCCATCTTCCATACGAAAACTGTCAATTCTCATAAGATCTTCTTCAGTCTTACTCAAAAGGTCCAATAGTGTATGTATATTGGCCCTTTTGAGACAATTATACGTTCTAGAAGGCAATTCTAATTGATCAATAAAAATACAATTCAATGGAATTCCTTTTTTGTTTTTCTTTAGATTAGTTAATCTTTTTTGAAAGGTTAAAAGGGGTGGAGTAAACCTGTTTTTATTTTCTTCGAAACTAGTGCCCTCTTCCTCCGCGTGTAGAAAAGGAAGAAATAAATCAATCAAATTACGAGAAGCCTCATAAAGCGCTTCCTTAGGGGTTAAACTTCCATTCGTCCATATTTCTAGAAAAAGTATCTCGTGCTTTTCATTTCCATTCCCACAAGAAAAAATACTATAATTCACATTTCGAACAGGCATGGATACAGCATCTATGGGATAACTTCCATCTTGAGAGTTCTTTCTGAGTTCCGTGTGATATCCGCGATCTCTCTTGATCTGTAACTCAATACAGAAATCAATGGGCTCTGTCAAGTTAGCTATAGGTTGTGCCGTATCAACGATCTCTACGGAAGGTGGTAAGATGATATCTTGAGCAGTTATGTATCTAGGACCTTTGACGCAAATTGATGCGTCTCTAACTCCATAGAGATTACTTCTCAATACAATTTCTTTCAAATTTAGTAAAATTTCTTGTACGGATTCTTCAATACCAGCTATTGTAGAATATTCGTGTGGCACGCTCCCAAATTTTGCACGTGTAATACATGTTCCTTCTATTTCTCCAAGTAAAGCTCTTCGCAAGGCAATACCGACGGTATCCGCTTGACCTTTTCTAAGCGGGGACAAAATGAAACGACCATAATAAAGACGCTTACTATCTACTCTTGATTCAACACACTTCCACTGTAGTGTTTGAGTGGATCCTGCTACCTCCTCTCGAACCATAATAGACTAGTATTATTATTTGATCATTGAATCGTTTATTTCTCTTGAAAGCGTTTTAATTCTTTTACAGACGTCTTTTTTTAGGAGGTCGACATCCATTATGCGGCATAGGTGTTACATCGCGTATACAACTTAATCGTACACCACTTTTAGCAATGGCTCGTAATGCGGCATCTCTTCCACTACCAGCACCCTTTACCATAACTTCTGCTCGTTGCAAACCCACTGTACGAATAGCATCTACTGCTGTTCTTTGACCAGCATAGGGTGATGCTTTTCTTGAGCTTTTGAATCCACAAGTACCCGCGGAGGACCAGAAAACCACCCGACCTTGCGGGTCTGTAACAGTTATAATGGTATTGTTGAAACTAGCTTGAACATGAATAACTCCTTTTGTTATTCTACGTGCACTTTTCCGTAAACTAAAACGCGCATTCCTACGCAAACCAATACGCACTCTCCTACGTGAACCAATTTTTGGTATAGCTTTTGTCATATTTTATTATCTCATAAATATGAGTTAGAAATAACAAAAAGAAAAAAAGATACAAAGATATCCGTTTCAGGGTAAAATATATCCTTTACTTTAATTATTAATTATTTTATTTGGAATTTGGACGTTTCCGCGGGTACTTTTTTTACTTTTTAGAAAGTAAAGTTCTTTTTCGAAAGATTACCCCTGCCTTTGTTTATGCTTCGGATTGGAACAAATGACTCTAATTCGTCCACGCCTACGAATCAGTCGACATTTTGTACAAATTTTACGAACGGAAGCTCTTATTTTCATATTTCCTTATTCCTTTCTTAAACTATGAATCTAATCTTTGGGAAAAAATAAGTCTCTTCGCTTGAATTTTGGAACTTTGAATTTATTACCCTAGAAAAAAGAAAAACCTAATCCTTTGAATCTTTGGTATCCTTCAAATCTTCGGTATCCTTCGAGTCTTCGGTACGCTTTGAATCCTTATGGGGAAGTCTATAAATTATACGTCCTTTGCTTGAATCATAACGACTTACTTCAATTTTGACCCTATCCCCCATCAGTATTCGTATAGAACTAGACCGGATCTTTCCTGAAATATAGCCCAGGATGATGGTGTCATTCTCTAGGCGAACGCGGAACATTCCGTTGGGTAGGGCTTCCGTAACTAAACCTTCGAAAGTGACTTTTGCTTCTCTCGGGTTTTTTTTTTCTCTGCTATTTTTTTTTTCTGTCATATTTTTTTTCTCCTATTTTTCTATTTTGATTTTCAAATAAAAATACAACGTTTTTTTTTATTTGAAAAATAGGAAGTTCGAGATAGAATTCGAGTACTATAGGAGGGGCGATTACCATATATAACATAAGACTTCTCCCCCAATTCTGTTTAGTCGAGCTTCTCGATCTGTCATTATACCTCGAGAAGTAGAAAGAATAGCAATTCCCATTCCGCCCAAAACTTTAGGAATTCCTTGATAGTTGGCATAAATTCGTAAGCCGGGTCGGCTGATACGCTTTAAAAAGGTTCTAGTTCTATATATTCCTTTTCTAGTCTTTCTCTTTTGATGTCGCAAAGTTGAAACCAAGAAATATCTGTTACTTTCCTGATGTTTCCGAACACTTTCAATAAAACCCTCTCGTAGAAGTATTTTAACAATGTTTTCGGTAATATTTGTAGATACTACTCGAACTGTTCCTTTTTTATTCATGTCCGCGTTTCTTATAGAGGTTAGTAAATCAGCAATAGTGTCCTTGCCCATAAGACTCTAATTCTAGGTTCCTCCTAATTTTTCTATAATCAACATGTTTTCTTTTTTTTTCTTTTACTTTTGGATTTTAAAGCATATACGTGAGACATAATCTACTAATTTTTTCTTTGATCTATATCTCGCCTACTAGTATTTATAATACTTCAGGAGCTAATGAAACTATTTTAGTAAAATTCAATTCTCTCAATTCCTCGGCGATCGCGCCAAAAACTCGAGTTCCTTTTGGATTTCCTTTTTGATCAATGATAACCGCTGCATTGTCATCATAGCGTATTATTATACCGTCTTCGCATTTGAACTCTTTACATGTACGTACAATTACAGCTCGAATTACTTCGGATCTTTCTAGAGGCATTTGGGGCACTGCGTCTTTGATTACAGCAACAATAACATCACCAATACGAGCATATCGCTGATTACTAGCAGCTCCTATGACTCGAATACACATCAATTTTCGAGCTCCACTGTTATCTGCTACATTTAAAAGGGTCTGAGGTTGAATCATATTATTTTGATTTCAATTTGTTATTTCTATGCAAAAGGATGAAAGAAATATTGTCTTTCCAGAAAAAAAAACCTGGTTTTTTTTATCTTCAATACTCCTTTTTTGGGATGCTATATCTCTAATCGAAGAAATTGACTTCGTATGGGCATTTTACTGGCAGCTATGGAGATAGCTGCTCTAGCTACAGTTTCAGATACTCCGCCCATTTCATAAAGTATTCGACCTGGTTTAACAACGGCTACCCAATATTCGGGGGATCCCTTTCCTGAGCCCATACGTGTTTCCGTGGGTCTTAGTGTAACCGGTTTGTCGGGAAATATACGTACCCATATTTTTCCACCACGACGTGCATATCGTGTCATTGCTCTTCGTCCTGCTTCTATCTGTCTCGACGTGATCCAAGCGGGTTCAAGTGCTTGCAGAGCATATCTACCAAAACAAATACGATTGCCTCGGCAGGATTTTCCCTTCATTCTTCCTCTATGTTGTTTACGAAATCTGGTTCTTTTGGGGTTATAGTCGATGGTTCTTTCTTAGTTCCATCTCTACTGCAAAACTGGACATGAGAGTTTCTTCTCATCCAGCTCCTCGCGAATGAAATGAGAAAGCGTGCAAATTTCTCTAATTCCATAATATTTTGGAATATTATGGATAGATGCACATTAATAGATAATAGAAAAAGTTAGGGTTTTTTTAATATTGAATATTGAATTTGTTAAAATAGAAAAATATATAGTCAAGAAAGAAGATCTAGAATATATCTAGATGTGTGTGTCTATTTATCTATATTCTATATTTATGGATAATGTAATCTTTCTTAAAAAAAAATCTCCTTATTTCGACTCTTATTGAATCGCGGGAAAGTATTCTAATTCAATAAAGATTTCGCGGGCGAATATTTACTCTTTCCTGTCTTATTTGTTAATTTATAACCTTACCAAATAAGGCAATTTTTTTGGTTTGTTCCGCCATCCCACCCAATGAAGTCTTAGGATTCTTTTCAATAAAATCCTATGCAGTCATAGGTTCTGTCGTTCCCACTACTTCTCCTTTAATGGTTAGGTCTGAATCCCACAATGGAGCTTTCCAAAAATTTCTTTCCGAGTCAATTTTCTCAGTTTTATTAACCCGGGCCGCTCTTTATTTTATTATTGCTAAAAATTTCTATTTTTTGTTTCAAGTTACGATTTCGAATTCTCTGTTATTTTTATTATATTGATGCTTTATCACATTGCCTTTTATGATGTAACTCATAGACCATACATATTGGAATCCTATATCTTTCTTATTCTTCTTCCTTCTTTCTATCATCCCTCCTTTTATCCACATCCCTTTAGTTTTGCTTCACAACCTAGAATCCGTTTTCTTTTTTAGAGAAAAAATTGCAGTTGCTACAACTATATGATAGATCTACTCATTTATGATAGATGTATTTATTCATATAGTGACTGTTTCTTAGTTAGGATCTCGACAATACGAAGCAATAGGTTGGTTATTAGTTAATTTTCTATAATTACTAAGTTTTTTCTTTTTCTATTTATAGTAGGGTTCAGTCAATTTTTTTTGAATCTCCATTTTTGACTCTAAAGAAAAAACTAACGAGTCACACACTAAGCATAGCAATTATATTAAAAGATTTATCAATTTTCATTAAATCTTATAGAAAGAGGTAGAATTTCTTCTTTTTTTTCAGGGATTTCAGGAAAAATAAGGCTCTTGTCATTTTTTATTCTATCAATGAACAGAATGGGAAGACAAGGCTAGTTATTCTTCGTCTACGAATATCCAAATTTTTACACCTAATACTCCATAGATAGTTCGAATTGGATAGCAGCAATAATCAATTTTAGCGCGAATTGTTTGGAGGGGAAGTCTACCCTTTTTGATGCATTCGGCACGTGCAATTTCTTTCCCTGCGAGACGACCTGCAATTTTTACTTTTACCCCCCTTATATCTGCTTTTTTAGTTAATTCAATGGCTTTTTTCATTGCCTTTCGGAATGAAACTCTATTTTTTAATTGGAAAGCTATATATTCTGCAAGAATGTTAGGTTGTCTATAAGGTTCTTTAACTTTTTCAATAGCAATATTAAGTCTCTGGTTTACAGAATTAACTTCCTTTTGTAGATCTTTCTCTAATTCTTCGATTGCTCCTTTTTTCTTTAATAAATTGGGGAATCCAATATGGATTATGACGTGGATCGTATCGATTTCTTTTTGAATTTCTATACGTGTAATTACTTCAGAACTTGAGCCTGAGTCCATTTTTCTATTATGTGTAATTACTTCGGAACTTGAGTCTGATTCTATTTTTCTATTCGAGCCTTTTTTCCTATTCTTTTGTATATAGTTCTTGATACAATTCCGTATTTTTTTATCTTCCTGTAGACCTTCAGAATAATTTTTTGGTTGTGCGAACCAAAAGGAATGGTGATTTTGGGTTGTACCAAGTCTGAAACCGAGTGGATTTATTTTTTGTCCCATATTTTTCTATTCTATTTTTTTTTTACTGGGAATCGAAATCTAAGATGGATCTAAAGATTATTTAGATTTCTTTACTATATTTAGTACAATTGTTATATGACACATGGTTTTTTTTATGGGACAACTACGTCCTCGAGCTCGAGGTCTTAATTTTTTCATGATAGTACTCCTACTGACTTCGGCTTTAGTGATGAATAAATTCGCTTTGTTGAAATCCCTATAATGAGTAGCATTTGCTGCTGCCGAATAAACCAACTTTAGGATGGGATAAGATGCTCGATAAGGCATGAGGTTCAGTATCATAACAGTTTCCTCGTAGTAACGCCAGCGAATCTCATCAAGAACTCTTTGTGCTTTGAAAACAGACATATGGATGCGTTTTTGTGCTTTGAAAACCCGTTCGAACTTAAGTAGACGATCGGTTGGAACTTTCCTTGCGAGTTTCCTTAGCCCACTCTTCTTCTTCTTTATCCTAGGGGTATACTTTACCAGTTTGAAACTTGTCATAAATAAGGTTATTCCCCGGGTTATTCCCCGCCTACCTTTGTTTTTGTTTTTTTTTATTTTGAATCTTTCTATTCTGAATTCAGTTAACGACGAGATTTAGTATCTTTTCTTGCACTTTCATAACTCGTGAAATGCCGAGTAGGCACGAATTCCCCCAATTTGCGACCTACCATAGGATTTGTTATGTAAATAGGTATATGTTCCTTTCCATTATGAATCGCGATTGTATGGCCAACCATTGCGGGTAGAATGCTAGATGCCCGGGACCACGTTACTATTGTTTCTTTCTCCTCCTTCATATTGACCTTTTCAATTTTTGCCAATAAATGATGAGCTACAAAAGGATTCGTTTTTTTTCGTGTCACAGCTGATTACTCCTTTTTTCCATTTTAAAGAGTGGCATTCTATGTCCAATATCTCGATCGAAGTATGGAGGTCAGAATAAATAGAATAATGATGAATGGAAAAAAGAGAAAAATCCTTTAGCTGGATAAGGGGCGGATGTAGCCAAGTGGATCAAGGCAGTGGATTGTGAATCCACCATGCGCGGGTTCAATTCCCGTCGTTCGCCCATCGCATTATTGCAAATTCCAAAAATGCAATTTTCCATATTCCTAGTTACGTATTTACTTACGGCGACGAAGAATAAAACTATCACTATATTTTTTCCTTTTCCTAGTTCTTCTTCCAAGCGCAGGATAACCCCAAGGGGTTGTGGGTTTTTTTCTACCAATGGGGGCTTTCCCTTCACCGCCCCCATGGGGGTGGTCCACAGGGTTCATAACTACCCCTCTTACTACGGGGCGTTTACCTAGCCAACACTTAGATCCGGCTCTACCCAAACTTTTTTGGTTCACCCCAACATTACCCACTTGTCCGACTGTTGCTAAGCAATTTTGGGATACCAAACGGACCTCCCCAGATGGTAATCTTAAAGTGGCCGATTTACCCTCTTTTGCAATCAGTTTCGCTACAGCACCTGCTGCTCTAGCTAATTGCCCACCCCTTCCACGTGTGATTTCTATGTTATGTATGGCCGTGCCTAAGGGCATATCGGTTGAAGTAGATTCTTCTTTTCTCTCAAAAAACCCCTTCCCAAACTGTACAAGCTTCTTCCAAAGCATACAGCTTTCTAGATGTATATGACGATCTCTAGACAGATGGATCTTATATGAATCGTATGATGAAGTACCACATGAGTGGATATATAGGAAAGGAATCCAAATCTGCCGAATCGCTCATGTTATGATCTTCTACATCCTAGGTCTCCGCGTTCCGTCATCTGGCTTATGTTCTTCATGTAGCATTCAGATCGAATGACTCTATGAAATTACGTCGATACTTCCACATATTATGGGTAACGTAGGAGACATCCCTATTTTCCCCGGGGGGTCTTAATTACCACTGCTTAGCTTTCAATTCGCCTCTGACCATCAAATTAAATGTGAATAACCCGTCCTCCTCTCTTTGAAACAAGGGGCGCTTCCGGTTCTGTGCGTGCTTCAAACAATTTTGTCTTCTCCATATTACCATATCTCTAGAGTCAATAATTTTCTATGAGGAACTACTGAACTCAATCACTTGCTGCCGTTACTCAACAGTTTTCTGTTGAGGTCTATCCCGTAGAGGTAGTCAAATTGGATCAGTGATCGATTTCTAGGTTTCGTCGTAAACCTAATTGGTTACTTCCAATTACGTAAATCAATAGTTCAAACCGCACTCAAAGGTAGGGCATTTCCCATTGATATAGGAACTTTTGTACCAGAAACAATAGTATCTCCAATTATAGCCCCTCTGGGATGTAAAATATATCTCTTCTCACCATCCCCATAGTGTATGAGACAAATGTATGCATTTCGATTAGGGTCGTATTCTATGGTTACGATTCTACCAGATATGTCTTTTTGATTCCGTCGAAAATCGATTTTACGGTATAGGCGCTTATGACCTCCCCCTCTATGCCTTGCGGTAATGATTCCTCTGGAATTACGACCTTTACCACAACGGTGCCGTCCATGGATCAAATTATTTCGTGGATTGGATTTCACTTGCCTGTCTACGGTTCCCTTGCGTGTGCTCGGGATAGGTGTTTTGTATAAATGTTTCGCCGTATTATTAAGTATTCTCCTTTAGTTTTTTTCTCTATCTAGAAGTGGAATAGAATAACCCGGTTGAAGGGTAATGATCATACGTCTGTAATGCATTGTATGTCCCAGAATAGGTCCCATTCTTCTACCCTTTCCGGGTAGTCGATGGCTATTCACAGCTACTACCTTAACACCAAAGAAGAGTTCGACCCAATGCTTTATTTCTGTCTTAGTGAATCCCGATTCGACATTAAAAGTATATTGATTCTTTCCCAATAAACGAAGACTTTTTTCTGTAAATACTGCGTATTTGATTCCATCCATAAATCGACTTTCCCTCCTATGCTCTGAGTTCCAGTATCGATAAGAATTCGAGTTCTTATTGTTCTTATGTTATGGTATGAATATACCATACCAATTCGTTATGTATGGATGATGGATGAGATTCCATGGATAGAGAGCCAGTTCCAATAGACTTATGGAACGTTCCCGTTCGCGTGCATCCAGCAGGAATTGAACCCGCAAATTTACCAATTATGAGTTGGGCGCTTTAACCATTCAGCCATGGATGCTTAACAGGGATCATCGTACATCGTAAATAACCAATTTTCATATAGAAAGACATATCATAGAAAAATGAAATCGAAAATATTCGGAGATGGCAAATATTCGGAGATGACTATGAAAACACCTCTCTGGATCCTCGAATTGAAAGAGAGATTGAGAGGGATCAAGAATCCTAATTCTCGCTATTTGGAATGGATCCAATTCTATTGAGTCTGACTCATAGTGATCATTTCTCTTTAGCAAAGAATGACCTTGGTTATCAAAGGATTGAACAACCGGGATCCATTTACTTATGATACCTAGTTGACATTGATAACAAGGATCTAATGAATTATGAGTTTAATAGATCCTCTTTAGCAGAAAGACGTATATTCCTTGCTCATTATCAGACAATCACTTATTCCCAAACCTCGTGTGGGGCTAATCGTTTTCATTTACCATCTCATGGAAAACCCTTTTCGTTCCGCTTAGCCCTATCGGGTATTTTAGTGATAGGTTCTATAGGAACTGGACGATCCTATTTGGTCAAATACCTAACGAAAAATTCCTATTTTCCTTTCATTAAGGTACGAGGGCTTCTTATTCCACAAGAACGAAAGCACCTTTTCATTCTTTCATATACTAGGGGTTTTTACTTGGAAAAGACAATGTTCCATACTAAAGGATTCGGGTCCATAACCACGAGTTCCAGTGCACTAGATCTTGTAGCACTTAGCAACGAGGCCCTATCCATTAGTATTCCACATAAGAAATCCATTATAGAAACTAATACAATTAGATTGGCTCTTCATAGACAAACTTGGGGTTTGCGAGCCAAGGTAAGACCGGCTCGGGATCATGGGACCCTTTTCTATCAGATAGGAGGGGCTCTTGTACAAAATAGACTTCTAAGTAATAACCCCATAGAATCTATCTATATAAAGATAAAGAGGCAATCGTGTCAGGAAGCGGGTTTTTCTTTGGCCAAAGGGTACTTCGAACTTGGAACGAGCATGAAGAGATTAACGAGACTTCTTTCTCTTTTGAGTTTTTATGGCGGACCGGTCGCGCAAGATCTTTGGTCTTCCCCCGGAACCGATGAAAAAAAGTGGGTCGCTTCTTATGGACTCGCTCAGAATGATTCTTCTCTATCTATAGTTCATGGCCTATTAGAAGTAGAAGGTGCTCTGGTGCAATCCTTACCGACAGAAAAAGATTGCAGTCAGGTTGATAATAATCGAGTGCCATTACTTCGTCGGTCCGAACCAAGGAATCCGTTAGAAATGTTTTGAAATGGATATTGTTCTCTCTTTGATCAGGGATTGCTATATGAAAAGAAGTGGAGTTTGAAAAAGGGAACGGAATGGTCAAACCGGAACTGCTAGAGGAACGAATTTTCAATAGCATAACTTGGGCTCCTAGAATATGGCGCCCTTGGGACAATCTATTTGATTGCAGGGTTTTGTTCCGAAGCAAAGATATCCGCGGAGGCCGGTTCGTTCGTCCTATTCTGATATTCAGGACCAAGAGGTACTGGATTCTCTTTCGGATAGGCCCTGAAAGGAGAAGAAAGGCTGAAATGCCAACGGACCTCTGTCTATTCTCTAATTCACCCGATCCGATAGTACCCGTTTTTGGAACGTCCAGTGCCAAAGTCACTGAATGGGTAAGTCACCAATCCAATCCCTTTGACAAATCGGGTGTCATATTAGATATCATATTCTATATATATAGAAATATCATAGAATAGACATATAGAATTTTTGGTCGGGAAATTCGAATGAATCATTGAGTGAA